GAAAAAGAATGGATCGGCAGGGTCCCAAATGTATTGGCTTATTCGAAAAAAACCTTGTTCTTTGGAGGATCTATCTCGTGTCTGGTACTGCATGGTTCCACTCTGCAAGAACTCCGAATCATTCTCTTGAAGCTCATCCTCTTTATGATAAATGATACGCTTGCCCCGAAATGACCTGGCCCAATAGGGAAATCCCAATTCATTGGACCTTTCGATACAATCAAATAGATTGCCACAAGGGCACCATATTCTAGGAGCCCAAACTATGTGATTGAATAAATCCTCCTCTATCTGTTGCGGGTCGAGGGCTCCTTCTTCAAACTCCGACTCGTATTTTTCATATAGAAATCTCTGATCAACAAAAGAACAAGATCCATTTTGCATCATATCTAAGGGATTTCTTGGTTTGGACCGAAGAAGCAATGTCACTCGATCATTATCAAACTGACTGCAATCTTTTTCTGTCCGTGAGGATCCCACCAGAGCGCCTTCTACTTCTAATAGGCCATGAACTAGATCAGAATCATTCTCAACGAATCCATAAGAAGTGATCCAATTTTTTTCATCGGGTCCGGGTAGAGACCAAAGATCTTGAGCGACCGATCCGGCAGAACAACTCAAAAGATAAAGAAGTATCGTTAATTTCTTCATGCTCGTTCCAAGCTCGAAGTACCATTTGTACAAAAAAGAATCCCCTTCCTTACATGATTTCTTCTTCATATAGATAGATATAGGATCTATGGGGCAATTACTTAGAAGTATATTTTGTGCCACAGCCCTTCCTATCTGATAGAAAAAGATCCCATGATCCTGAACCGATCTTACCTGGGATCGCAAATCCCAAGTTTGTCTATGAAGAGCGGATCTAATTGTATTAGTGTCTAGAATGGATTTCTTCTGTGTAATACTAATGGATAGGGCCTCATTGGTAAGTGCTACAAGATCTCGTGCATTGGAGCCCATGGTTATGGCCCCGAATCCATTAGTATGGAACATTTTCTTTTCCAAGTGAAATCCCCTAGTATATGAAAGAGTGAAAAAGTGCTTTCGTTGTTGTGGAATAAGAAGCCTCCGTATCTTAATGCATGTATTTAATTTATTCGGAGCTATTAGAGCGGGATCCACTTTTTGGGGAATATGAGTCGAAGCAATAACAAGGATATTTCTAGTGGAGGATCTTTCACAATCCCTGGAGAGATAGTTCACTAATAGACCGAGGGATAAGTAATTCGACTCATTCACATACAGATCATGAATGTTTGGAATCCATATTATGCAAGGAGACATTGCTTTTGCTAATTCGAATTGAAGGGTGATATCAAATCGGTCTTTTTTCGGCGTCATATACATAGTTAGCGCATTCGTCATAGTTAGCAGCTCTGTATCAAGGTCATCATCGATATCGTCACTACCATCAATATCGATATTGTCACTACCATCAATATCATCAATAAGATAACCTTTAGGCTTGTCATCCAGGAACTTGTTCGGAAATACCGTAATGAAAGGAACATAGGAGTTTGTCGCTAGGTATTTGACCAAATAGGATCGTCCAGTTCCTATAGAACCTATCACTAAAATACCCCTAGACGGGGATAGGGCTAAGCGGAGCGAAAAGGGTTTTCCATGAGATGGGAAATGAAAACTATTAGCCCCACACGAGGTTTGTGAATAAGTGATTGTCTGATAATGAGCAAGGAATATCCGTCTTTCTGCTAAACAGGATCTATTGAACTCATAATTCATTAGATATTTTTTATGAATGTCAACTAAGTATCGTAAGTAAATTGATCCCGGTTGTTCAACCATTTGATAACCAGAGTCATTCTTTAATAAATGATCGCTATGAGTCAGACTCAATAGAATTTGATCAATCCTTTTTTTTGTCGTTAAGGTGGAGAACTGAACCAAGAATTCTCTTTCTTCATCATCAATCGAATCACTGTTCGCGACCCAGGATTCTATTTTATCATCAATCCAATCAACGTTCACGTTTTTTCTTTTTCTTATCAATGAATAGATCTCTTTACTTGTACGACTTAGATATCTCGTATTTCTCGAAAAAGTGATTCGATTGATGGGATTTGGTATGATACTTATGATATCGATGAGATTGATATTCAAATATTTCTTCTTAGAACGTATTGATTTGACCCCATAAGTGGGACCACCACCCAATAGCATGTTGCCACCAGAAGCAGAACCCCATATTTCTTCTAGAGAATCTCCTAATTGTTCCAGAGCAACTAGAAAGAGATTCTTTAACCAGAAAGAGTTCAGTTCAGATGTAGGATACCTATCCAGAAGTTTTCGCAACTCAATCATGTATGATGGAATCATCAAAGATTTGATCTTTTCGAACTCTGTCTGTAACTCACTAGAGGCCCGGGAAACAAAGAGAAGATGTGTACGAACGAGATATCCAGCAACAAGAAGAAGGAAAAGGATTGAATAGAGGAACTCCCGAGCATTTGGTGATCTCAGATGTATCCATATCCAT